ACCCCCTGGGATCGATAAACCTTTTGGATCTTATTAACCAAAGAGATACGACTTTGCACTATAGTTAGCTCAGCACCAATCAAGAACCCCCAAGGAATTCCAAGAGTTCTTGTTATACATTCGTGCCAACCCTCAACCCTCTTTTCGAGATTCATCGATATTGAATCAATCGAACGCACTTCTAATACCTGTTCCACTTTTGGAAGGCCCTGCGTTATATCACCAGATCGCGATTTTTCATATATAAATGTAACTAATGTATCTCCTTCGTAAAGGATTTCCCCATAATGGCCATGAACCGTTGCTCCTGGGGTGGCCAAATAAGGCTTAGCGGATCGTATTACTAAAGAATCCATTTTAACAATTAGAACTTGACCCGATTTGAGGTGTGGTCCGTTTTTGTCTATACATACATTTTCACAAATAAACTGCCCAAGACTCATTATTGTAGACATCCCTTCACAATAATTGTGCTGAAGAAAATACCAATTTAAATTGAATGGATTCAAAATAATGTTACTGCACGAATCAGAATTATAAATTTTATCAATTTCATCCATTAAAAAATATTTAATTACTTGAAAGGTCTGTTTTAAGTTGTCAAGTTGCAAATAGTTAATTACCAAGATCTGATTATAAGTTATTAAATGGTAAAATGAATAAAAATTCGCAGTTTGAAGGGCTGTTCCTAAAGGGCCCAAGAAATTACTAATTGGAATTGGGGGATCTTTTTTAATTGATTCTTTTATCACATTGTGATATTTTACATCGTTGAATGGGCCCATTCGAAAACAATTGGAAGATGACAAAATTATCAAAGATTGGTATTCCTTATTTCTATTCAACAATGTATGAATAGTTCCTTGGTTTTTATTAAGGGATTCTTTAATCCTTGCGTTGGAATAGTAGAAAAAACTGGAAGAAAACGGATTGATATTGGTGCAATCTGATCCATTCTCAGAGATAAATCCTGAACCCGAAGGATCATTCCTTTTTGCGGTATACGAAATAGGGGATTTCACTAAGTCTATTTTTATAAAATCTCGAATCAAACTATTTATCCCTATTTCAACAAAGGAAGTACGGGTCTCTTCGATATAAGAACTTTTTTTGTCTTGGGTACAATTTAATACTAAACAAGTCCTAACTAATTGAATACTTGTGTTATAAATTTCCCGAATTGGTTTGCCATTTCCATAAAGGATATAATTGACAACTCGAAGTTGCACATTATCCATTTCCTGCAACAGATCCGGGGGGAAAAGTCTTACTAAATTTATACCGTCTGTTATTTCATATGTGACTACAGGTCGAACCAAAACAAAATACTTTTTCTTGGTAGGTGTGATCCGTTGGACATAGATCCAGTTTTTCCCTTTTTTGGATTCTTTCGAATTTGTCTTTCCCGTTCCTGGTGGTATCAAGACACCACTATGTCGAGATATCTTATCTGTCTCTCCAGGAAAATGGATATCTCCAGAAAATATTTTTAGTTCAATTCTTTTTTTTTTTATCTCCACTCGAACCAATCCGCCTACTCGGCTTCTTGTAGTTAAAGCTATTTGTGTATCTATCCCAATAATACTATTGTTCCGTACCATTATGGAAGAAGATCCAGGTAAGATATGCACTTCCTCGGGAATGAAAAAGAACCGATCCACTTTTATTTGGTATTTTGGCTTAAATTCCTTGACTCCTCGATACTCAATTAAATACTCTTTTTTGGCGATTGGATAGACTTCTATAGTGCCGTATTTAGTAATTCCCGAACTCTTTCTTCTGTATCGAGGATCATCGAAAAAAGCAAGAATACTATTTCTACGAAAAATACCATTTATGGGTATTTCGATCGAGATGCCCGAAAGGGGCATTAGTTCGTTCTCACGTTCTTGAATCGATTGGAGTGGAATAATGAATCTTTTTCTTCGTCTCTTTGCCAATAAATCATAATCGGCGTATAGAATGGTCGGATATCTGAGATTACAACGAACAATTCGATTAAGTTCTGAATAATCAGGGCGTTCTTCTTCTTTTTTACCAGAAAAATCCGAACTAAAGAATTTGTGTTTCACTTGATCATTAGTTACCGAGAGGTTAGAAATAGATCTTTTCTTGACAGAAAAAGAACGAGCGTTCGTTTGATCTTGATCCTTGTGGATCGAAAGGGAGACTAGATCAGATCTGCGCGGCTCTCCTAATAATATCCATAAATGACTTGTTTTTGGTAAGAGATGAACATTTCCATATGTAAATTCAGGTGCATGATACACGTCGGTATTCCAGTGCATTTCTCCCTCTGAATCAGAATAAATATGTTTTCGAACCTTCTCTTTAAAATTCAAAGTGGATGTTCCTGCGCGAATCTCAGCAATCACTTGTTCTGATTCTACATATTGATCATTTTGAACTAAAAGAAAACTTTTGGGTGGAATATTCACATTATGTAGAATATCCTCACTTTCAATAGTTACATACAAATCTATAGAACATACAAAAGCAG